TAAGCAAAAAATCGCAAGTATCCTTGATCGTGAGCCATATAATTATCACTATAAATAAGAACCATGATTCCAACAGTAGTGATTAACATTGACATAATAGAAGTAAGTGGATCAATCAAGCAGCCGAATTCTAAAGAAAAATCATTATCGAGTGTCCAAGACCATACATATTGGTGGATAGAACTGTTATTTATTTGCTGAATAGACAGATTAATTGAAAAAATCATGACTATACTTAACAATAAAATACTTAGAAAAGCCCACAGACGACGAAGATTTTTTGTTGCTGTCGGAAAAAGAAGAAGTCCCACTCCTATTAACATAGGAACTGGGAGTGAAACGAAAGGTAAAATCCACCCATATTGATATGTTTGTTGCATAAGAAAATTTAAATTCGTAATTAATATTATATTCATTCTTTCCGATTTAATTTATCGGATTTTACTTCTTTTGAAAGGAATCAATAAAAAAATGAAAATATGTACTAACTAAAATATAAAAATATTTTCAGTTTTTTTTATTGATTCTTTCTTAATTTCTTCTAAATATTTCAAATATTCAAATCAAGAAGTTCCAATTGGTCAAATCATATGAAAGACAAAGATTAATTATGAGTCTCCTTCAAATTTGAAAATGCAAGTCAAATTTTGACAAGTTACTCAAAATATTCTTCTTTTTTTTTTAGAAAAATTTTATGCGATTTTACCATATCGTTGATAGTCCATTCTTTTTAGAATTTTAGAAAAAAATTATCTAGAAAAGCGCAGATTTTTTTTGAACAATAGATGTCTTTCACATCCAGCTATACCAATGAGTAATCTCTTAATTTTTATTAAAATGGCAGTTCCAAAAAAACGTACTTCTGCATCAAAAAAGCGTATTCGTAAAAATTTTTGGAAAAGGAAAGGCTATTGGGCGGCGTTAAAAGCATTTTCTTTAGGGAAATCTCTTTCTACCGGGACTTCAAAAGGTTTTTTTGTGCGACAAACAAATAAAATAAAAAAATAAGTTATTAAGAAATAAAGCGGAAACCCTAGAACCGACCTGATTCAAAAATGGAACCCTTCCGTTTCAAAAAAAAATTCCCCAATTCCATTTCCTCTGGTGAATTAATCAATAGGAAATGGAATTCTTCTGTTTACTTTGACCAAATTTAAACAAAGTTTTATCAATGAACAAAAAAATACAAGATACTAGATTTATATTTTAGTATATTTTGTTTCCAGGATGGGAGTCTTCTTTTTCCCATCAATCTATTTGTAATATAATATTTTCTTTTTTGTACAACTTGCTTACTTTTGGATTTTATATATATTCTTATATAGAGCCCCTATAGCTCTCACCATCAATTCACGCAAAAACACTTAATGAAAATATTCTGGATAAATATGTGTGAATTTGGAAAAATCTAAAATATTTTTTTGTTTATTGATAAAACTTATTTTTGGGTTGTACTTTTTAAAATGAAAATCAAATAAATCAAAAACGGTAAATTAAAAATGGGGGCTTAATTCCTAGTAAGACTTGCTGGTTTTACAAGAGTTCCAGTGGAAAAGAGTCTAAAATCCACAACAAAACGAAAACCCTAAACTAAAATAATGAACCTTCAAGTACATATTTGAACAAATTTTTATTCATCGATTTGAATCTTTTCTAGAAAATATTGCAACCAATAGAATTCTTAAATCTAGACGATTTCTTTTTCATAGGCTATTATGGGGTCAAGACAAGCCGCTATGGTGAAATTGGTAGACACGCTGCTCTTAGGAAGCAGTGCTAGAGCATCTCGGTTCGAGTCCGAGTGGCGGCATAGCATGTCATCTCCTAAAAAAATAAAATAGGTCTTATAATGAATAATAATTAATTCAATTTACGATTTCGATTTTATAATGTAAGGAACTTTTTTTTATGATATTTTCAACTTTAGAGCATATATTAACTCATATTTCTTTTTCAATTGTTTTAATTCTAATTCCAATTCATTTGATAACCTTTTTGGTTGATGAAATCGGAAAACTATATGATTCATCCCAAAAGGGCATGATAATGATCTTTTTGTGTATAACAGGATTATTAATTTCTCGTTGGATTTATTCAAAACATTTTCCACTAAGTGATTTATATGAATCGTTAATCTTCCTTTCGTGGAGTTTTTCTTTTATTTATATCGTTCCATATTTCAAAAAAGATAAAAATATTCTAAACACAATAATTAGTCCAAGCGCTCTTTTTTCCCAGGGTTTTGCTACCTCAGGTCTTTTAACTGAAATACACGAATCCACCATATTAGTACCCGCCCTTCAGTCCGAGTGGTTAATAATGCACGTAAGTATGATGATATTAGGATATGTGGCCCTTTTATGTGGATCATTATTATCAGTATCACTTCTAGTCATTACAGTTAGAAAAAATAGAAGATTTTTTTCTACGAATAATCGTTTATTAAATTTAAATGAGTCATTTTTACTTGGTAAAGTCGAATACATGAATGAAGGAAAAAATGTTTTACAAAAAACTTCTTTTTTTTCTCCAATAAATTATTATAAGTCGCAATTGATTCAACAATTGGATTATTGGAGTTATCGGGTTATTAGTCTAGGATTTCTATTTTTAACCATAGGGATTCTTTCTGGAGCAGTATGGGCTAACGAAGCATGGGGATCCTATTGGAGTTGGGACCCAAAAGAAACTTGGGCCTTTATTACTTGGATCATATTTGCAATTTATTTACATACTCAAACAAATATAAAATTGAAGGGTACAAATTCAGCAATTGTAGCATTTATTGGATTTATTATAATTTGGATATGCTATTTTGGAGTAAATCTATTAGGAATAGGGTTACACAGTTATGGTTCATTTACATTAACATCTAATTAAATAAAAAAGGGGTTCTTACTACTTACCAATAGGAATAGAAAAGTACCCAACGCATATGAATATCACTTTGTGTGAACTAGCGAGGGTCCCGCGAATCAAAGTAACGGAGCTCTCGCTAGTTCACATTCATTTTTTTTACTTAATACAAGAGAAGAAAAAGCCCTCTTTTTCTCATTGTACAACGAACCCTTTTGTAAACAATAAGATCATTTTTTTTATCAATAAAAAAACGATCTATAAAAAGAATTAGATAGGATAACTTCAACCCTTTCAACTGATAGTGAAAGAACGAAATCTGGGTATATACCAATACCGAGTACGGGTAAAAAAATAGAGATTGAAAGAAATAACTCTCGCGGACCAGAATCAAAAAAATAAGAGTTTGGGCCATTAAATATCTTGTATCCATAGAACATCTGGCGTAACATAGATAATAAATAAATAGGGGTTAATATCATTCCAACTGCCATTACAAAAGTAATTAGGATTTTTGTCATTAAAAGATATTTTGGACTAGTAACTAATCCAAAAAAGACTATTAATTCGGCAACAAAACCACTCATACCTGGTAATGCGAGGGAGGCCATCGAAAAACTACTGAACATCGTGAACATTTTTGGCATTGGGATAGCTATTCCGCCCATTTCATCAAGATAAAGAAGACGTATTCTATCATAAGTTGTTCCGGCCAAGAAAAAAAGTGCAGCACCGATAAATCCATGAGAGATTATTTGTAAAAGGGCTCCGTTGAGCCCCATATCCGTGATAGAACCAATTCCTATAATTATAAAACCCATATGAGATACAGAGGAATGGGCTATTCTTTTTTTTAAATTCCGTTGACCCAGAGATGTTGAAGCTGCATAGATTATTTGCATTGCGCCCACTATTATCAACCAAGGAGAAAATAGAGAATGAGCATGAGGAAATAATTCCATATTGATCCGAACTAATCCATACGCTCCCATTTTTAATAAGATTCCGGCTAGAAGCATACAAGTACTATAATGTGCTTCTCCGTGGGTATCTGGTAACCATGTATGTAGGGGTATGATTGGTAATTTGACAGCAAAAGCAAGAAAAAATCCAATATAAAATAATATTTCCAAGGCCACAGGATAGGACTGATTAGCCAATATTTCAAAATTTAATGTTGGTTCAGTAGAACTATATAAACCAACGCCCAGAACTCCCATTAAAAGAAAAATAGAACCCCCTGCCGTGTACAAAATAAATTTTGTAGCCGAATATAGACGTTTTTTTCCTCCCCACATGGATACAAGTAGATAAACGGGAATTAATTCGAACTCCCACATGAGAAAAAAAAGTAAAAGATCTCGAGAAGAAAATAATCCTATTTGTCCACTGTACATTGCTAACATTAGGAAATGAAATAATCGAGAATCTCGAGTAACCGGCCAAGCCGCTAAAGTAGCTAAAGTAGTGATGAATCCCGTTAGTAAAATGGGTCCTATAGAGAGTCCATCTATTCCTAATCTCCAATGAAAATCCAAAAAAAGGATCCATTTATAATCCTCCATTAGTTGGATTAATGGGTCATCTGATTGAAAATGATAGCAAAATCCATAAGTTGTTAGAAGAAGCTCTAATATACATATACATATAGTATACCCGCGTATTACTCTATTTCCCCTATGTGGAAGAAAAAAAATGAAGCAACCTACAAATATTGGTAAAACTACAATTATTGTTAAATAAGGAAAATGGTTCGTGGTAAAGACAAGATACGCTTGGGCCAGAAAAACCCGTGCTCAAAATAAAATTCAATTGAGCACGGATTTTGTCGGTAAAAAAAAAGAAAAATGGATTCAAGTAGAGTTTTATGCAATGTATCAATAAGCTAGACCCATACTGCGAGTTGTTTCATGCCATAAATAAACCCGAACACTCAAAAAATCTGTTGGACACGCGGATTCACACCTCTTACAACCAACGCAGTCTTCGGTCCTTGGGGCAGAAGCGATTTGTTTAGCTTTACATCCATCCCAAGGTATCATTTCTAATACATCAGTGGGGCACGCCCGGACACATTGGGTACATCCTATACATGTATCATAAATCTTTACTGAATGTGACATTGGATTTATACATTTTGAACGTCATAAATTTTCGGTCTAGTAAACTAAATTATAAATGAATACTATAAGTTAGATACCGGACGAATCAATGAGTCATCATAATCAATTTACTTCCGAATTTCTTTATGAAAAAGGACCAAAATACTTTGATTTCTTGTGTTTTTGCAACCACAATCATACCTTACGCGTTTCAAACCTATTAATTTGAACTTATTTCTAAATATTCAATTTTCCACTGATCCAATAAATACTATTTATTCAACAAGTTTGATTGGTTAATACGAGTTGATTTTCTGTTACGATAAATTGATGAAACAATAGCAGGTCCAATAGCTGCTTCAGCGGCTGCAATAGTTATAACAAAAATTGAAAAAATGTCTCCTCTTAATTGACGATTATCAAAAATATCAGAAAATGTTACAAAATTTATATTAACTGAATTTAATAGAAGTTCAAGGCACATAAGGGCTCTAACCATATTTCGACTTGTGATCAATCCATAGATACCAACAGAAAATAAATAGGCACTCAAAACAAGTATATGTTCGAGCATCATTAATCAACTCCTTATCAATTTTGATGCGTTTTAATCTGAACAATAATTGAATAGATTCGATTCTAACAAATATGAAACGGGGAAATAGATTGGTAATAGATCGATATAAAACTAAAGCCTTTACTATTACTATTCTATTTACAAAAAAGTAATTCAAATTAACGAATTATATCTTTTCTGTTAGTTAATTCTATTTGAATTATTTTTTTTTAAAGATTTCTTATTGACGAGCTATAGAAATAGCACCTATTAAAGCGACTAAAAGGATTATTGAAATGAGTTCAAATGGAAGAAAAAAATCCGTTGCTAAATGAATTCCAATTTGTTGGCTATTACTTATCAAATCTTGCTCTAAAATCTGATTTGATTTTGTAGTCCAGCTGATCCCATACCAGGCCGTATCTGGAATAGTAGTAATTAGTGAAATAAAAAGACTTGTACAAATCATTGAAGTAACTCCATCCCCAACGGTCCAAAGATTTTCATCTTTGGAATATTCTGAACCATTCATAAACATCACAGCAAAAATTATTAAAACATTTATAGCTCCTACATAAATAAGGAGCTGCGCAGCCGCTACAAAATATGAGTTCGATAGAATATAGAATAAGGATATACAAAAAAGAACCAATCCCAATGAAAAGGCCGAATAAATTGGATTCGGCAGTAATACTACTGCCAGACTTCCTAATATAAGACCCAATCCTAGAAAGACTAAAAGAAAATCATGTATTGGTCCGGGTAAATCCATTTGATTTTATAAAAAAAATCGAAATATTTCATGTCTTTGTTGACCTGACCAGGAAAAAAGAAGTTATCCTTTTTTTATTTTACCATACTTCTTAATTTTAATTGAAGTTCATTTGAATGAATGGGCATGATTTGGATTGGTGGAAATAAAGGACTACCTTTTTTTAGTTTCGAAAGCAAAGGTTAAAACTTGATCTTTCTATTATTAAATCATTAGATTATTCGAATAGAAACCCATTTTTAAATGGAAATCAAGCCACGACCCTCACCAACCAATCGTTCTTTTGTATTGACCAAGCAAAAACCTCATTCGTTTAACTGCAAAAAATTGCAAAAGCTTTTTTTATTTGTAAATGTTTTGTGAATCGAGAGTTTTATACATTGTTGAGTTGAGGTAAATTCGAAGAAATTGTTCGAATTGTGTAATCTTCAATTATTGATACCGGTAACCGGCCTAAAGCGATTTGATTATAATTCAATTCATGACGATTATAAGTAGAAAGCTCATATTCTTCGGACATTGATAAACAATTTGTTGGACAATACTCAACACAATTACCACAAAATATACAAACCCCAAAATCAATACTGTAATTAAGTAATCGTTTCTTTCGAATATCTGTTTGCAATTTCCAATCTACAACGGGTAAATCTATAGGACATACACGAACACATACTTCACAAGCAATGCATTTATCAAATTCAAAGTGGATTCGGCCTCGGAAACGTTCTGATGTAATCAATTTTTCGTAGGGGTATTGAATAGTTACAGGTAAACGATTCGCATGGGACAAGGTAATCACGAAACCTTGACCAATGTACCTGGCAGCTCGTATTGTTTGTTGACCAGAGTTCAAGAACCGAGTTAGCATAGGGAACATGTCGGAATATCTATAAATAAATTTACTCGTTTCTTTCTCTTGTTTGAGACAAGTTATCAAGAATAGAATATTCTATTCCTTTACAGTGAAAGAAGTTGGAACGAAGTCGTTAATAATAGATTACCTAAAGAAATAGGTAAAAGAAATTTCCATCCAAGATTTAATAGTTGGTCCATTCTCAGTCTTGGTAAAGTCCATCTTGTTGCAATAGAAATAAATAAGAACAAATAAGTTTTAGCCAATGTAATAAAGATACCTATAATTGTTCCAAAAACTTTCCCTCTTTGATTTATGTCAAATAACTCAGGACCAAATAGGTTTGGAATAGAAAGATTCCACCCCCCCAAGTAAAGAACTGTTACAAATAATGAAGAAATTAGTAGATTTAGATACGAAGCAACATAAAATAATCCAAATTTTATACCTGAATATTCGGTTTGATAACCAGCTACTAATTCTTCTTCTGCTTCTGGTAAATCAAAAGGTAATCTCTCACACTCGGCTAGAGAAGAAATTAGAAAAATGATAAACCCTATAGGTTGACGCCACAAATTCCATCCCCAAAAACCATATTTGGATTGTGTTTCGACTATATCAACTGTACTTAAACTGTTAGATAATCATAGTCGACAATAACATCACTGCTTTCGTCGCTATTACAGAACCGTACATGAGATTTTCACCTCATACGGCTCCTCATAGGTCACAAATCAATCTAAGAACCTTTCAACATTATTTTTCTTGATATGTTTGTAGGATCGATAGAGAATAAAACTCTTATCCTAAGGTTTAGTTTAGAATTAGACTAATGGAATTCTGTCTGCTATACTTCTAATTATAATAAATAAGTGCTTCTGAATTGATCTCATATTTTAAGAATTGTCAGTTTTCTTTTTTGCTTAAAAACTTTATCCTTGAATGAAAAAAGACTTTTTAGAGGAATATCACATAGATATTTCAACTTTTTCTTTTCAATTACGAAAAAAAAATTATTACATAACAAGAATTTGATTTCGTTCCTATTCTCCTTTCTCAGAAAAGAGGTATTATTCACATTATCAAAAGTAAAAGATTTATTCGTTTTGATAGTTATTTACTTAATAGGTGGACAGGAACATACTCTGGGTCGAAATCATGGGGAGTACTTCTTAATAATTTCTACCAACTTAAAGCCCCAATTCTAATTATTTTTCTATAACAAAAATATCCTATTGGATAATTTTCAGAATCTCCATTACTAACCCTTTGTGTATCTTGGTCTTCCTAACCATCCACTCGTTTTTTTAATCTTTCATTAGGATAATACATCTATGCTATGGAAATAGTATAGAAAAACCCATACAATTGATCTTTTAAACCCGTTTCAAGTCGCGATGACTAATCAGCCAATCTTGGGGTAAACAGTCTTGACTGCTTATGTTTACTTTAACTTAATTCTTGTACATAGGAAATGAGATTTCATTCTTTTAACAGCAAATTTGTAAGCCGTTTTATTTCACTCATATAACTATCTGGTTTAATTCATGAACCCAATGATGAATAAAAAAAGCAATATTCAAATAATTTGACTTTCTTGTTAGAAAGAAAAGAAATGGGGGAATTTTTATGTCTCACCGAATCACACGTAGAGATATTGATAATACACATAGAGTTAATGGTATTTCATAACTAATTGATTGAGCAGCAGCCCTTAATCCACCTAAAAAGGAATATTTATTGTTTGATCCATATCCTGACATAAGCAATCCAACGGGAGCAAGACTTGAAATGGCGATCCATAAAAAAACACCAATACTAAGATCAGCTAGAATAAAGCGATAGCTAAAAGGAATTATTGAATAACTTAGTAAAATGGATATGACTGCTATGGATGGACCAATACTGAATAAACGAGTATCTCCTCTAGATGGAAGAAGATTTTCTTTGAAAAGTAGTTTTGTACCATCGGCTAAAGCTTGAAGAATTCCCAAAGGCCCTGCGTATTCGGGGCCAATACGTTGTTGTATCCCTGCGGATATTTCTCTTTCTAACCAAACAATTACTAGAACACCCAGTGTGATTCCTAATACAAGAAGTAAAATAGGGACAAGCATCCATATGATCCCATAAATTTCTTTTAAGGATTCCAATCTGGAAAAAGAATGGATAGCTTCTATTTCTATTATATCAATTATCATTTCAACGATCAACTTCTCCCATAATGATATCTATACTACCTAATATCGTCATAATATCAGCCAATTTCATTCTTTTAACTAACTGCGGAAGAATTTGCAAGTTGATAAACCCCGGCGGTCGGATTTTCCATCTCCAAGGAAAAACACTCTGATCTCCGATCAGAAAAATTCCCAATTCTCCTTTTGGTGCTTCGACTCTTACATAAAGTTCTTGCTTCGACAATTCAAAAGTAGGCGAAGGCTTTTTACTAATAAATCGATATTCAAAATCATTCCATTCAGAGTCTTTTATTCTATCAAAGCGCCGGCTTTCTAAATTCTCATAAGGCCCCCCTGGAATTCCTTCCAAGGCTTGTTGAATTATTTTTATCGATTCTGTCATTTCACTGATTCGTACTAAATAACGAGCTAATGAATCCCCTTCTTTTTGCCATTGAATCTCCCAATCAAATTCGTCATAACACTCATAACGATCAACTTTACGAAGATCCCATTGTATTCCGGAAGCTCGTAGCATTGGCCCCGATAAACCCCAATTTAGTGCTTCTTCTCCGCCAATAATACCTATGCCTTCAACTCGTTTTAAAAAAATAGGATTTCGTGTAATAAGCTTTTGATATTCAGCAACTCCGGTTAAAAAATAATCGCAAAAATCTAAACATTTATCTATCCAGCCATAAGGTAGATCAGCAGCGACCCCTCCGATACGAAAATAATTATGCATCATGCGCATACCGGTAGCAGCTTCGAATAGGTCATATATCAATTCTCGTTCTCGAAAAATATAGAAAAAGGGGGTCTGTGCCCCAATATCTGCCATAAAAGGGCCAAGCCATAACAAATGGGAAGCGATACGACTCAACTCCAGCAAAATAGCTCTAATATAGCTAGCCCTCTTAGGTACTTGAATATTGCCTAGCTGTTCAGGTCCATTTACGGTTATTGCTTCTGTAAACATGGTAGCTAAATAATCCCAACGTGTTACATAAGGCAAATATTGTATAATTGTTCGATTTTCCGCAATTTTCTCCATTCCTCTATGTAAATAACCTAATATAGGTTCACAGTCAATAACACCTTCACCATCGAGAGTAACGATCAGTCGAAGAACACCATGCATTGATGGGTGGTGAGGTCCCATATTCACTATCATAAGGTCGTTTCTTGTAATTGGTGTAATCATAAGTTTTTCCCGAGTCAGTCTTCCATGCATTTCTGAAAGTAAAAAGAAGTTCATTCAAATTTAAACCACTAGGCTCATCAAATGGTATCATGCTTCAAGTTAACGAGTTTTTATTTCTCGAATATCCAACTCATCGATTAATTCTTTATAGCGCCCTCTACTTCTTTTTGACAAATAGGCTAGTAGTCGTTGACGTTTTCCCAAAATTTTCCGCAAACCTCTTTGAGATGAAAAATCTTTTTTGTGCAATTCTAAATGTGAAGTAAGTCTCCTTATCTTAGTGGTGAAACTGAATACTTGAAATTCAACAGACCCCTTATTTTCTTCGTTTTCTTTTTGAGAAATAATCGAAATTACTGAATTTTTTACCATAAAAAAATGCCCCCTTTTTCCTTGTACAGATATGGATTTTACCGATCAGTAATAATAATGCTATTAATTTTTTTTATGTGGTATATACAATAATTTAATCCAAATAACTCTTAATTTTAGGAATTCAAACCAATTAATCCAATTTCAAATTCGATTTAGATAGGAATAGGAAATGATTGGTACATTTTCGCATCGAAGAATTTAGACCTAAAATTCAGAAGTTTCTGTTAATGCATTTCTAGATCTAATTGAAATATTATTCATATTCGTAGTCATTTCATATTGGACACCACAATGGGATGTGAGACAAGAAAAGCACGTGATCTGTATATTTGTTTACTTTCATATACCCTAAAAATTCTATTTATAGGATATATAGAAAAAGTGTATTATTCACAGAATTTAAATCGCGGGTACAGATGTATTCTTAACATACTGAAACGACTGCCATTACTGGTATCAAACCAATAACGATTCATACAAGCTAAATCTTCTAATCGATAATTAGGCCAAAGAAAGAGCTTTAATTTCATTAATTGATTTTTCTGTCTATCAAGATGGTTATTGTCATGTGAAACTTGGCTCCTGTTTGTTACGTTCTTTTCATTCCAAAATACTAGATTTCTATCTATATAATTTATATTTTTTGAATTGAAACAAATTAGAATTCTCACTTTTCTACGATGTTTAAACGATAAAATATTTTCCGGAACAAGTAAATCAAAATGTTTTTTGTCTCTATTTTCGGTTATTCTTTGATGTGGTAAAATAGTCTCATCCAAATTTTTCTTAGAAACATATCTTTGCTCTTGATATTTTTGATTAATTTGATGCTTACTCTTATGAAGCAACGAAATACCTACGGTTTGGTACATAATAAATTGTCCGTCTTTTTTGCCAGACAGACGAAGTGGTTCTACAACTAATACTCCTTTCTTCATTAATTCTGAGAGAGTTAAATTCTTTTGAATCAACATTATATCCAAACTCATTTCTTTCTTTTGAATAGAGGATATAGTAATTTTTCTTGGATCTATCAGTCTAAGCAGGAGACAATAGATCTTGATATTATTGATCATTCTTTGATTCAAAGTGGCGTCCCATCTCAATTGAAAAAGCAAATAATGTTTTAGGAAGAAATCTAGTTCTGCTTCTGTATTGCTTTTGTATTGTTTTTTATTTTTCCCCTTTTTATTTTTAATGTTGGAGCTTGCATAATTTTCTTCAATATCTTTTTGTTGTGAGAAAACAGATCCGCGATCTCCTTGGCTTATGGATTCTTTTTCTTCTTCATTTCGAGGCTTTTTATTTGATGCTATCAACAAATTTATCTTTTTCTTTTCATTAATATTTTTACTACTATTTAAATTTAGAAGAAGTAATTTACTTGGTATAAACCAAGGTTTCATTTTATATGCCTTATAAAGTAGCACAAATTCCGGGAAGAGCCAAAATTCCAGATTTGATATAGGGCACTTTAGCGTTTTTTCATTCATTCCCATCCAATCAAAAAACCCTTTGTGATAATTTGGTGAATTGGTTTCTGGAATCATAAGATAAAAAAGATTTTTTTTAGAAATTATTTGAGAGTTGTTAGTACGAATGTGAGCATTTTGATACCTATTGGTATCAATTATGATCCAGGCCTTAATATCGGCTTTTTGTCTAAGATTAAAATTAAAAATTTTCCAATCAAAATATTTTCTATCAGCTGGTTTTTCCATATATGGAATATCAACCTGTCTTATATCATTTGGAATAGGGATGTTCCTCCGTATATCAAAAAGGTCTTTTTTAGGCCTGTTATAAGTATAAGAAATTTCTTGCTTCTTATTTCCTTGAAAGGGAGGTCTATAAAAAAAGCATTCCGCTGTATTTTCATAATTTATAAATTTATATGATAAAAGATTATATCTATAGTATTTTCGAAAATTATCTTTTTCATTAGATAATAAATCTACTTCAGATTGTTTTTTGGAACCAACTAATAGGTCTTTTTCATATGAATGCTGATTTTCCTTTTTGGCTATACAACGCTGGCGAACTCTATTTCGCCATTTTTCTGGTATTAGTTTAGACCATCTAATTTGAGATAAATTATATTGAAAATGCCCTTTTAACCAGTTTTTCCATTGATTCGTTTCATAGCGCGGAAATTTTTTATTTGTTAATTTCGAATGAACCATTCCTTGGCTTTCAAAAGAATCCTTTATTTTAGACTTAATAAAAGGGGGTATTCTTTGATATTGAACAACAGATCTTACCGGGTTACTAATTTGGATTTGTGATAATTTGTAAAATACATATGCTTGTGACATGTAGGATAAGTCAGAAAAAATACGTGAATTTTCTTTAATATTATTAATCTTATCAAGTGGCTTTTTTATAGCCGAAATAAACGAAATTGGAGTTTTCTTTATTGTATTAATTTTTTCTTGTTTTCTTTCAGTATTGTAAATCAATTTATCAATAAATTTTTTTGTTAATTTAAGCAAAAGTTCTGTATTTATTCTTGGAATATTAATGATAGATAAAAATATATTTGCATAGATTTTTTCAATGAAAATTTTGAAAAAGAAGGGTAATTTACAGATTAATCGAACATTTCTTCTTTTTAATATTTGCCATTTTTCAAATCTTTTAGCATTATAACTTGTTTTGTTAGGACTAACATTATTTATTCTTGGAGTTACTTTTTTTTTCTCTTTTGAGATTCTTTCTATTTTATTTCGGACTGTACTTGTTCTATCAGCGAGATCCTTCGCTTTTTTTTCTGTCAATGGAGAATTTGTCCAAGCTGGAGATGCAATTTGACTAAATGATTCGTGAATTATCTCATTGCTTATCATAGAATCTTTTTCTTCTTTAAGTTCGCTCGATTTATATACTTCTACTTCTCTTAATCTAAACAATAGAATTGGATTTACTTTTGAAAGTTCTTTTATTATTTTTTTTATAAAAAAAATACCTCGAATAACCCATTTTTTTATTTCTTTTGAAACCTTTTGAAGTAATTTTGTTTTTTCTTTAAAAACTATTAGAACTCGAAAATACTTCTTTTTTAATTTTGTAATTTCTTTTTTGAATTCCTTTAAAATGGGTTTAAAAAAAGAAGGACGTTTTCGAGGCGCACCAAAAGGAAGTTCCGCTTCCATTCCCCAAACTGTTAAAAAACAAAAATCATCTTTTTCTTTTTTCTTTTTCATTAGATCTTTCTGAGAGGATCGTAGTTTGGATTTGCGCCAAGGTTTCAGACAGAAAGGAAACAATATTTTTATCTGAATACCATCTGTCAACCAATTTTTTGGAAATTCTGTTTCGGATAATGCAACACCGTTATAGGTACATTTAAGGTGTATCTCTCTATTCCATTCCTGGAAATCCTCAGCCCATTCAGGAAGTTGGAATAGCAGTATACGTCCAATATTTTTTGTAATTATTAAAAAGGGTAATAGAATACTTTTTCTAAAAATAGATTGAGTTAGTAACATACAACCTCTTATTACTTGTGCAAGTGGAATGCTATCCCAGGCCTCTGCTATCTCTATTCGCACTTTTTCCTTTCTTTTTTTCTTTTCTTTTTTTTCTTCTCTTTTTGTTTGTTCTTTTGTATACTCTACTATTTTGAACGCTTCTCCCTTATCTAACCAATTTCGAAAAATAGGTTTAATCCATCCGGAAATATCAAAAGAAAAAAGAGGGAATTTGTGGAGTCTTTCAAAAAAAAGAGGGGAATGCACATTTGCTTGAAACAATTCTGAAATTACTATTTTACGCCTTTGAGCTCGCATAGAACCTTTGATTATACCCCTCCGAAAGTCTGATTGTTGTGAATAACGTATCAAAGCCACTTCGTCTATTTGATCAGACATATTAGTATCCATAAGATTAGAATCACTATTCTCCCGGTTAGCAGTAAAAATCACTACACGTTTGCCTTTTCTTGAACGAATTTGATGATCTACTGGTACGTTTTCTTGATATTCTCCTGATTGTTGTTCTAAATCGGTAATTAATTTGTATGACCATCGAGGTATTTCTTTACTGATTTCTTTTATTCTAATGGATTTTTTGCTAATTTTTTGACCATCAGGATTAATTT